TGGTCTGGCCCATTCCTCGAAAGAAGTTTTTACAGGATCCCTATCTACCAAAATTTTTACTTCTGGTTCCGGCGAACGAATAATCATTGAGTCCTCCTCTTTCCGGACAACACATACAAAGAGACCTGCCAACAGTCAAGAAATTAGTGAACCGACGAGAGATATTTCAAATTTGTTTCTTTCTCGTCGATCTCCCATTTTCTTTAGTTATTCACTAGAGCAATTATCATCTGGAAATTGATCCGGGGCAAGTGTTCGGATCTATTATGACATAGCGGGGAGGCGCTCAACGGACCTTTTTTTCCTATAAAATATTTTATGGATAGAGAAACTAGATATATCTAGTTTCTCTACTCTACCTGTCTCTCATTTATCCCTAGGAAATACCAGACAAAATAGAAAAATCTTAGAAGGGCTCTAAGGAAATTTATTCATTTTTCCAAGAAGAATGATCATACTGATAGGGCCAGCAAACAATTCATTTTAACAAAAAATGAGGCTTATTCTTTTAGTCGAATCGTCGCGTGATCTTCAACCAATTATGAGCTTCAATATAATTCCCGGGAGTAAGTGCTATAGCTTGTTTCCAATACTCAGCGGCTTGGTCGAACCAAGCCTCCGCAATTTCAGAATCTCCCTGTCGAATGGCCTGTTCTCCCCGGTCGGAATAGGTCGATCAATTCCTTCCCTTAGAACCGTACTTGAGAGTTTACTACCTCATACGGCTCAGCAGTCAATTCGTTTTTTGTTACCCCGTTGAAATCTACCATATCTAAATCAAAGATATTTATCATAGATCCATCTCCTTTTTCTCGGGTTAACTAAAAGAGGTTAATTACATAAGTTTGAAACTAAAATTTGGATTACTAATCTTTTTTGTTTTATCTTTTATCCCACCTTTAGATTCATAAGATAAGAATAAAGCATGGTATTTTATTTAAATATTTTATTCTTCTAATTTTCTGAAAGGTAACTCTCTCAATTTCATAGAGAAATTTTTATTTATATAGAATCTTTGAAAAAGACTTTTCCTTCATTAAGAAAGAAAAGACTTACTCTCTTTGGGATCTGATACTACACCGCTGCTCGCTAGTGGATCAACTCTATTACATAAGTTGATTCCTAACTTTTTTCATATGATGACAATGATATAAGTAAGCAGTTCTTATTGTATATTGGATCGGCCCAAAACCTCGCAAATTGATCTTTACGGTGCTTTCTCTATCAATTAGATCCTTTATCCATAGAATAAAGTATCTAGGCATATCGATTTCTTAATATTTTGACTTTTAGAAAGTGTTTTTCTTTGCTACAGCTGATAAAAATCGTTATTTTGGACGATTTTTATGTAGAAAGCCTTTTTTCTAGTAGAGTATTTAATTTTTTTTCTATAGTAGAGAGAGTCGCACGTAATGACAGATCACGGCCATATTATTAAAAGCTTGGGGTAAGAATGGATTTCGTTCTAGTGCTCGAAAATAATATTCCAAAGCTTTGGTATGTTCTCCATTACTTGTGTGGATAAGTCCTATATTATAGAGTATATAACTTCGATCATAGGGATCTATTTCTAGGCGCATAGCTTCATAATAATTCTGCAAAGCTTCCGCATAATTTCCTTCGGATTGAGCCGACATCCGTTACGGTCGTCGTTTGATTCCACGAATCTCCGTTCCAGAACCGTACATGAAATTATCATCTCATACGGCTCCTCCTTTATGTACATAAAAAGAATAATAACTTTAAAAGCTTAAAATATTCTCGTTATAAACTGAGCGGGGCTAGTGTTTTTAGAATAAATCTCTAGCCAACCTTTCTGTAAAAGATTTTTTCTTACCATCAAGCGTGTTAGGATTAAATAGAAATGGTAACTTCAACAATTTCTTTGTCCTCAACACTTTCTAATTTCCAGGAATTAGTCACTTCAACAATCTTCGACGGTTATACGGGTATCCAAAGTACCAACGAGATGGATGTTTGTTGTCCCAACCGTTCTTGTTAGCCCTCACCCTCATAAGGAGTAAAGAGTTCATCTTTCATTTTATTTTAATAAATAACTAAAGTTTTTTTGTTGTTGATTTCTAGGTGTAGTGCTTCTTCCCATATGCCCCCCATTGGTACTAGTGAAGTAAGATTGAACTCTACTATGAGAACCTATAGGTGTAACCTTTCGCTCAATACTCCAATCGACAATTGAAGCATCTGAGGCGGCATTACTCGAGGATACACGACAGAAGGAATTGTTCTATTTCTAAACTTCACCTTCAACAAGTGTAGATTTCTTTCAATAATCTTTTTTCTTTCTATCCCAAATCTCGTGTCTTTGGGTGATCAAAAAGAATCAAATCGCACCATCTCTATAGTAAGTAAATGCCTCTTTTTCTCCTGAAGTTGTCGGAATTATTCGTAATAAGATATTGGCTATAATTGAAAAGGTTTTATCAATAAAATTTCCATTTATCTGCGATCTAGGCATAGATAACAATACATTCTATAATTCTTTTCATTACCTCGCGTAGGAAAAAGATCCCACAAACAAAGGAAAAGGAATTGGACAGTACGAAATAACATAAAAACACACTAATAAAATGAAATTCTCTTTATTACCATTACCTAAACTGTGCAGCAAAGATCTTTCTTTATCTATTTTTCTAAGGTTAATGTGATAGGTACCAACAATAAAGTTATCAAATATCTAATTATGAATAACTCGCTATTCCCTCGGGTTTTGGGCCATAATCATTATGTAGGAAAGATGGCCGAGTGGTTGAAGGTGTAGCATTGGAACTGCTATGTAGGCGTTTGTTTACCGAGGGTTCGAATCCCTCTCTTTCCCTACTTTAACCCAATTCAGCAATGCCCTTCCCCCTAATGTAACAAATAAAGGAAAATGGAATTCTACCAGTTAGATGCTATGGATTTTCTATTACTAAATTAAATAGTGGAACAAAATTCCTTCGTACAAAGTGAAGAAAGTGCTGTAACCCTTCTTATTTGATTGACTGAGGTTTACGTTTGACGCGAATAATATTCTACCACTAGCAATTCATTTATTTTCAAACCGACTCCCTTACTATCTATTATTTGATTGACCAATCCTTTATATTGGACTGAGTGAAGAGTCAAATGTTTTGGTAATTCCTCATGAGGAGTTGAATCAAGATAATTTTGAATCAGAGCTCGGGATTTTTTATCATCCTTCGCCGTAATAATATCGCTGGGTTTGCAACGATAACTTGGTATATCTACTATACGCCCATTAACTAAAATATGCCTGTGGTTAACTAATTGGCGGGCGCCAGGAATAGTCGGAGCCATGCTCAACCGAAAAAGGATATTATCCAAACGCATTTCAAGTAATTGTAGTAAAACCTGACCTGTTGAACCTTTCGCTTTTCCGGCAATACGGACATATTTAAGCAATTGCCGTTCGGTAAGACCATAATGAAAACGCAATTTTTGTTTTTCTTCTAGACGAATACGATATTGGGATCTTTTACCGGAACGCGAATTGTTTCTAAGATCACTCCCAACTCTAGGTCTTTTACTAGTTAGTCCCGGTAAAGCCCCCAGACGGCGTATTTTTTTGAAACGAGGCCCTCGGTAACGCGACATAAAGACTCCTTATTTGAAATTCCAATAAGACTCAATTAAAACTGAACTAAATAATAACTAAAGCGAAATAGTGTACTACAAAGAATAATGAGATAAATTGTATCAGACTCTGTTATTGTATATATGAAATCTATAAATAAAAAAGGATCTTTTTATGTCTTGATTTGATCTGTAGAGATCCAATCGAACTCCTACTATTTTTATTTTTTTATTCCTAGTGAAAGCTCCTACGAAATAATAGATTGGGGACTCTTGAAAAAAGAAGAGTGAGTGTTTTAAAAAGATTTTCATTTCAAAGAGACATTCTAAATCGTGTAAACAATAAAAAAAGATGGAAAAGCCCGATATCGGAATCGAACCGATGACCACCGCATTACAAATGCGGTGCTCTAACCTCTGAGCTAAGCGGGCTCACATAAACATAAACAATTTGTACATGTATAAGAATTTACTAAACTACTAGTATCTTATCCTCCCTAGTAACTAGTCAGATTCATTCTTAGTTATTCATACTTCAATTATTATTATAGCAACAAAGAAATAAAAAAATCGACCGTTCAAGTATTCCACATTGAACTATGAAATTCGAGGGAAATAAAAATCTATATGTGGTACAGACCCCTCTATATTGAATTCAAGATATAGAAATGATAGAATTATTTTTGATCCACCAAAACAGGTTCCGCCGATAGAGATGAAAGAAGATAGGTGCAAAATATGAGGAAACACGATTCAATATAGGAATGGGCATCTGATGAATTAAAAGGTTCCATTGAAAGAATCAAATGACATCATAATAAGACCCCAATCGAAAAAAAAAGGGGGATATGGCGAAATTGGTAGACGCTACGGACTTAATTGTATTGAGCCTTGGTATGGAAACCTGCTAAGTGAAAACTTTCAAATTCAGAGAAACCCTGGAATTAAAAACGGGCAATCCTGAGCCAAATCTTCTTTTCCAAAACCAAACCCCACTCCAGGGGTTAACAAAGCGAAAAAGGGGATAGGTGCAGAGACTAAACGGAAGTTGTTCTAACAAATAGAGTTTACTACGTTGCATTGGCAAAGGAGTCTTTCCATCCAAAATCCAGAAAGGATGGCGGATAAACCTTAATATACATATGTAACCATACTGAAATAGTATATCAAATGATTGTTAGGAATCGATTCCGAGTTGAAGAAAGAATCGACTATTCATTCATAAAATAAGTCACTCCACAGTCTGATATATCTTTTGACGAACTGAGATTAATTGGACGAGAATAAAGATAGAGTCCCATTATACATGTCAATACTGACAACAAGGAGATTTATAGTAAAAGGAAAATCCGTCGACTTTAGAAATCATGAGGGTTCAAGTCCCTCTATCCCCAAATCCCCTAAAG